ATTGGAATAAGTTTGGCAGCGAATCACGAAATCTTGGTGATCTTCTCTATCTAATGAATGGGTAATCCGTTTTGAAATCGTCCGCCCTGCACCCTCCCCGAGTATATGCTTCAACAAGAATCACACAGGGGTAGATTGATACAATAAAAACCTCTGGTAAAGTACCCACTCGTAACCCAGCGGATAAAGTACATTACATAGTCCGTTTTAGGGATTGGCGACTTACCCATTCAATGACTTTGGCACCGGACGTTCCCAAAATGGATACTGTACTTTCGGGTCGGGTGAATTCAATAATAGACGCCTGTTGGCATTCCAACCTTCCTTCTCCCTTCAGGGCCTATCCGAAAAGAAAGAGAATTCAATACTTCTTGGTTGTGAATATCTGAATAGGACAAACTGCCCTGTGGATCTCTTTGCTTCGGAACAAAATAATTAGAATTAGGCTAGGTCAACTGGAATGTGTATTATCGATATAGGGGATCTTTCAATTGAGAAGATCCATCGACCTGAGGCAAAGAGAAAGAAAGGTCTATCTATTTTTTTAGTTATTCAATTAAACCAATGATTCGTTATTGGAACAGATAGCAACAACCATCTCATCTGGGAAAAGCCATCTTTTTCTCAACAATGTCTTTGTCATTTGATCCAATAGCGTTTCGTTAGATAGGAACAGATTTGATAAATATTGATAACTTTCAAATAGAGTATTAGAACGGAAAAATCCATTAGATAATGAACTATTGGTTCTAAGCCATCTCTGGCAATGAATCAACAATTCAAAATGCTTTTCTTGCGTATTCTTGATAAACCAGTGTTTATATATAGATGTAGGAAGATCTGTTTGGGAAGTAAGAAGTCCCCTTAACATCTCTTCATCTGCAAAGAATTGTTGATGTGAAAACACAGAGACAAAAGGCTGATCTTTGAATAGGAAAAAGAGTGGATCCGCAGGGTCCCAAATGAATTGGCTTATTCGAAAAAAACCTTGTTCTTTGGAAGATCTATCTCGTGTCTGGTACTGCATGGTTCCACCCTGCAAGAACTCTGAATCATTCTCTTGAAGCTCATCCTCTTCATCATAAATGATCCGCTTGTCCCAAAATGACCTGGCCCAATAGGGAAATCCCAATTCATTGGGCCTTTCAATACAATCAAATAGAAAGCCCCAAGAGCGCCATATTCTAGGAGCCCAAACTATGTGATTGAAAAAATCCTCCTCTATCTGTTGCGGGTCAAGGACTCCCCCCCCTTCTTCAAACTCCGATTCATATTTTTCATAGAGAAATCTCTGATCAACGATAGAATAAGATCCATTTTGAATCATATTGAAGGGATTCCTTGGTTCGGACCGAAGAAGCAATGTCACTCGATCATTATCAAACTGACCACAATCTTTTTCTGTCCGCGAGGATCCCACCAGAGCGCCTTCTACTTCTAATAGGCCATGAACTAGATCAGAATTATTCTCAACGAGTCCATAAGAAGTGATCCCATTTTTTTCATCAGGTACGGGTAGAGACCAAAGGTCTTGAGCGATCAATCCGGCAGAACAACTCAAAAGATAAAGAAGTATCGTTAATTTCTTCATACTCGTTCCAAGTTCGAAGTACCATTTGTACAAATAAGAATCCCCTCCGTTACATGATTTCTTCTTCATATAGATAGATATAGGATCTATGGGGCAATTACTTAGAAGTACGTTTTGTGAAACAGCCCTTCCTATCTGGTAGAAAAGGATCCCATGATCCTGAACCGATCTTACCTGAGATCGCAAATCCCAAATTTGTCTATGAAGAACAGATCTAATTATATTAGTGTCTATAATGGATTTTTTTTGTATAATACTAATCGATAGGGCTTCATTGGTAAGTGCTACAAGATCTCGTACATTGGAACCCATCGTTGTGGACCCGAATCCATTAGTATGAAACATTTTCTTTTCCAAGTGAAATCCCCTAGTATATGAAAGAGTGAAAAAGTGTTTTCGTTGTTGTGGAATAAGAAGTCTTCGTATCTTAATGCATGTATTTAATTTATTCGGAGCCATTAGAGATGGATCTACTTTTTGGGGAATATGACTCGAAGCAATAACAAGAAGATTTCTAGTGGAACATCTTTCATAATCCCTGGAGAGATAGTTCACTAAAAGACCGAGGGACAAGTAATTCGACTCATTCACATCCAGATCATGAATGTTTGGAATCCATATTATGCAAGGAGACATTGCTTTTGCTAATTCGAATTGAAAGGTGATATAAAATCGGTCTATTTCCGGCATCATATCCATAGTTAGCGTATTCATCATAGTTAGAAGCTCCAGCTCCATATCAAGGTCACGGTCACTATCGTCACTATCATCAATATCGTCACTATCGTCACTATCATCAATAAGAAAACCCTTAGGCTTGTTATCCAGGAACTTGTTCAGAAATACTGTAATGAAAGGAACATAGGAGTTTGTCGCTAGGTATTTGACCAAATAGGATCGTCCAGTTCC